ATTGAGATTCACGGATAATTCAGATTAATATTTAGGGATAGATCTTACCCCCCTTTTTTATCCCCTCAAACAAACCGAAATGATTGAAGTTTTTCTATTTGGAATCGTCTTAGGTCTAATTCCTATTACTTTGGCAGGATTATTTGTGACTGCATATTTACAATACAGACGTGGTGATCAGTTGGACCTTTGATTGAGTAACATTTCTTTTTTTGATTGACCTCCTACAGGGAGGAGGTCAAATTCCAGTTGCAATTCAACTTTGTTTTGTTAAGTTATTTTATTGTGATTCGACATACATAAGATAGACGGAATCACGCTCTGTAGGATTTGAACCTACGACATCGGGTTTTGGAGACCCGCGTTCTACCGAACTGAACTAAGAGCGCTTTCAAAGAATTTTTTTTTTCCACTTAACTTCTAACACATCTCGCATAAATATAGTATCCAAAAATGAAAGATTATGCCCCGTCGATCTCAATTAATCTCTCGTTACTGCCCATAGGAGAAGTAATAGGTAGGGATGACAGGATTTGAACCCGTGACATTTTGTACCCAAAACAAACGCGCTACCAAGCTGCGCTACATCCCTTTTAAAAATTGTTGTACAGTGTCATTGTACAAAATACCTGTCTTGTTTTCCACATCTTTATTTTCTCCTCTATCTATATAGAACTTTCTTGTCATTTCTTGTTTTTGGTTTCATATAATAAAAGAATTATATACATCTGAAACCCAACCTAACATATAAAAAAGAATGAATATTTATCCGTAATGCTCAGGAAGAAGGGGTCATCTTTTTCTTTTTTAGTGACAGGAAAATCTCATCTATTGGTTCATTGTACATATCCATTTTTGTTAGGAAATCCGCGTAAAAATAAATAAAAATGATCTTGAACTACAGCATCTGACAATATATGTATTACAATAAAGAAGGAGGATTTTCAATGCGAGATCTAAAAACATATCTCTCCGTGGCACCTGTGTTAACTACTCTATGGTTTGGGTCTTTAGCGGGTCTATTGATAGAAATTAATCGTTTATTCCCAGATGCCCTGTCATTCCCCTTTTTTTAATTCTAGTTATTGATATGCGAAGAAATGAAGAAATATAATTCCACATGACGTAACTAAAACCTCGCCTCTCCCTTTCAATTCTTTAGAATAGTAAGGAAAGAGAAGGAAAAAGTGTATTGAACCTCATAAAAAATCCGGTAGATCCAAGATCAAATTTGGGAAAACAGAAATAAAATTCAAATGTGTATCCAGTCTAGGGTGGGCTCTACGAAATCATAGCATAGAAAAAAGATACTTAAATGAAATATTGGGATTTAGGATAGAAATAATTGATAGTTAGAAAGAAATTGTATTACTTAATTATTATTCTATTTTGTATTACTTAACTTAATATATACTATATTAATACATATTCTATTAATTAGATAATAAATTAATTAGATAAGATAATAAGAAGAATTACAACGAAATGCTTAGAAATGGAATTTCTAACTAGTAACTTCTATTGATTTTTTTCTTCTTCTTCGGTTCGGATCGAAAATATAAGACTTAAGTTAAGTCGATACAAAATCTAAAGGAGGTTCATGGCCAAGGGTAAAGATGTCAGAGTCAGAGTTATTTTGGAATGTACCAGTTGTGTCCGAAATAGTGTCAATAAGGAATCGCGGGGCATTTCTAGATATATTACTCAAAAGAATCGCCACAATACACCCAGTCGATTAGAATTGCAAAAATTTTGTCGCTATTGTCATAAGCATACGATTCATGGGGAAATCAAGAAATAGATCGAAGGGAACATCATGTGTTCGATCTTTCCAAAGAACAGGACAGGAAGAGTAAGAACTTAACATATATAATATACATAATATATACAAATCAAACCCGATTTTATGTAGATATTCTTTCATGTGTATAGATATATAGTATATGAATGAAATAATATATGAATCAAAGCCTATTTCGGTTGGATCCGAAATGAATAAATAAATAGAACTTTAGAGATAAGGAATAAACCATGGATAAATCCAAGCAACCTTTTCGTAAATACAAGCGATCTTTTCGTAGGCGTTTGCCCCCAATTGGATCGGGGGATCGAATCGATTATAGAAACATGAGTTTAATTAGTCGATTTATTAGTGAACAAGGAAAAATATTATCTAGACGAGTGAATAGATTGACCTTGAAACAACAACGATTAATTACTATTGCTATAAAACAAGCTCGTATTTTATCTTTGTTACCTTTTCTTAATAATGAGAAACAATTTGAGAGAGCTGAGTCGATCCCAAGAACTACTGGTCCTAGAACCAGAAATAAATAGGCATACTCCTCAATTGACTCAAAAATCCAATTGGAACTCAAGCTCAGATTGATGTTTTGTTCGAAAAGGCCTAGAATCCTGATTTGATTCTTGTGTTATAATATAAGAAACAAAAATGGGGGAGAAGAAGAAATATTTTTTTTTATTGAAACATGTTCGTTCATTTCTACTACTTATCTTAATTTATTTTTATTCTATATCTTCCCGGAGTTCATTCTCCGGGGAATTCCCTTTCAATCATTCCTGTATATTACTTTTGAATCTCCTTTATTTGATAATTTTATTGGAAATCATGTAAAGACAATTCTTATTTGATATAGCTATTTGCGCAAGTATTTTACGATTAAGAAGCAATTGCTTCTTGTACAGATTGTGTATTAATATACTATAACTATAGAATACCTTATTCTCACGAGTTACTGCGTTTATCCGAGTGATCCACAAACGACGAAAATCCCTCTTTTGTCTGCCTCTATCTCGATGAGAGGAAACCAAAGCTCTCATTTTCTGTTGAGTAATCGTTCGAGTAAGTCTTGAATGAGCCCCTCTAAAGGTTGATGCAAATAAACGAATTTTTGTTCGACGTCTCCGAGCTGTATATCCTCGTTTAACTCTGGTCATTGAATCAGATTAAAGCTTAATGAATAACTAATTGATTTCTCTTCTTTCAGTCATCCTTTTCCCCTTCCCCGGTCGATTAATAACAAAACGGATTATTCCGATATATAAAATATCAATTCCAATGGCTTTTGCTACTATGACCTTCCCAACCACGATTTTGTATTCTATTCCTTCCAGTTATTTCACTGGAAATAAGAAATTAGAACGATACTAAATAAAAAAAAAATAGTGGGTTCCATCGTTTCTATGGTTACCTCTTAAACGGTGAGGTCCTCTCTATACACCGGAGCCTCTTCTTTCATTTAATCAAATGTTATTGTTAACTTGTATAGTTCACACTCTTTGGCTCTACCTATCTACAGTAATAGCTCTTTTCACAAAAAGAGTTATCCATACAGTGACGGCATTTAATTATGAAAGTTGGCTAGGTAGCTGACCCTGTTAGTCCGTTCTTTCAAGAAAAGGAGCATAACCTTTTTGCTTCTTATGATACCATTTCCTCCGCTTAATGGATAACCATTTGCTACCAATGGGGAATTGCTTCTTATTTCAAATCTAGATGATTGGATTTGCACCAATGGAAACCATAAATTCCATATACAATATGGGTATATGATAGATCTTCTCTATCTATCCTATTCATTGGTACCGGTCATTGATACTGAAAAAATTGTCTCATTTGTTCGAACTTATGATCTGAACGAGTCGCACATACACCCTAGTACATGTTCCTCGACGCTGAGGACATCCTCTAAGAGCGGGAGATTTTGTAACATTTCTTATTGGCTGTCTTGTGTTTCTAATAAGTTGTTTAATAGTTGGCATGTCGTATGTATATATATGTATATATAGAATAAAATGGGTTGGTTTAGATCGATCTTAACCTGATGATTGATCATCATGAATTATTTCTATTCAATATCAAATCACAGAAAATTGGAATTATGGTTTGAAATAAAATAGATTTATACGAAATCCCCAGTATTTTCATTTTCGACCGCTACAAGATCAACAATGCCATGAGCTTGGGCTTCTGTTGCTGACATAAAAACATCCCTTTCCATATCCTCGGATACAACCCATAAAGGGTTGCCCGTTCTTTGTACATAAACCTTTGTTAGGGTTTCGCGAAGTTTCAGTAGTTCTTCCGCTTCCAGGATAAATTCCCCTGCTTGTGCCTCATAAAAAGAACTAGCAGGTTGGTGAATCATAACCCTGATGATATTGATATAACATCATGAACGGTTCTTCTATCTCGCATGATTGGGCTAAACTAAAGTAGGGGATAAAAAAATAACAAGAAAAAAAAATCAAATAGAATTGAATAACCGTACAGGCATCTTTTGTTCATTGCATACGGCTCTGCAATGGAATTGACCCTTTCTTCTCTTCTATTCTATCGAAGAAAGAAATAGAATCCATCTAATCCAGATCGTTGAATGATCCATTTACCACCCTTCCTTTCATAGAAGTAAAAAAGAATACTATGATGGTTCTGTTACTTTATATATTTATCTCGTCTGTGATTTAGCAATCCCAAAGTTTCTTTTTGATACGATCAAATAAGTCAAAAATGATCTTTTTTTTTTTTCATTTTTGTACTCTTTCTTTCATAGCATAAGTATCAGAAAGAGACTTCTGGTGTGGAAGAAAAATGGTTTGTGACGCTGAAATGTACTCCCGACACATAAGATCAAATCGGAAATAACCTTTATTTCATACTACTATCTCGATACAAAATCTCATGTTATGAAAAAACAATAATGGTTTGTTCATATCGAACCCGAAGTGCCATGCTATTATTACTTATAATTTTCTTTTATAATCAATGTGGCGAAGGCATAGTCTTCTTTTTTTTTCAATCAAATAAAAACTCATTGGCGCCAAGCGTGAGGGAATGCTAGACGTTTGGTAATTTCTCCTCCGACCAGAATAAAAGATCCCATTGACGCGGCTAATCCCATGCATATCGTATGCACATCAGGTGACACAAATTGCATAGTATCATAAATGGCTATTCCTGGTATTACCCATCCGCCGGGAGAGTTTATAAACAAATAAAGATCCCTAGTACCATCTTCTATACTGAGATATACCATGAGACCAACAAGTTGATTCGAGATCTCGCTATCAACCTCTTGGCCTAAAAAAAGTAATCTTTCTCGATAAAGTCGGTTGATTAGGACAAAATTGCATCCCTTAGGAACCGTACGTGCACCTTTGGATACATACGGTTCAAAAAAAATTGTGAAAAAGAAAAAAAAGAATCAATGTGTCGATTCCAGCTTTATTTCTTTTTTTTATGTAACAGGTTTTCTTAATGAAAGGTCTTCTATTAAAAAAAACGAGATGAGTTTAGGCTCCCTTCCCTCTAAAAAAAAAAAAAGAGATTACTGAACTTATTAAACTAACCTATCATTGATGTATTGTTTCATCGATATTAAAATCACGATGTCATTGTCTTGTTCCTGAATGGGTCCTTTCAATTCTTTTAGGTTCATGGTCTACCCCGGGAAAAGATCTGTCCGAATTCTATTTGCACATATAGGACAAATGGTCTCAGTACCATTTTTTTGTTATGACTTCTTTTTTTTTGTTAATTTTGTGTCTTGCTTTCCCAAAACTATTTGATGTATTCATCATACTATTCCGTTGGTCGGCAATTTGGGATCACTACTATCACTACTATAGTAATAGTAGGTATAAAGTAATAGTAGGTATAAGAATCATTTATGATACAAGTGGTAATCATACATATATTATATTAACAATTTGTTATCGATTTGGTATTTTCTGAACGGAGCCTGGATACTTTATTTTATCAGTCCAAGTAAACCATAAATTCTTCTAAATTGATAATATTGATCCCCAATATAAAATAAATTGATCTAATTGCACTTCACGCTCCGAATGATTGATTGATGCCTCACTCAATACAATATCTCTTGGGCGAAACAGAGGATATCTCGATCAGGGGAGAGAACGGGTAAATCCCATATGACCCAATATGTCTGACAAGTCGCACTATACGTCAACCCAAACCGCATCTTCCTCTCCAGGACTCCGAAAAGGTACTTTTGGAACACCAATGGGCATTAAATTAAAGAAAAAAATTTAGTACTATACTTCACTTTAATATGGAAACGTAACAATCAATGGTTTATTGTCTTCATCCCTTTTTTCTCTTTATTCTATTTGATACATAGATTGGAAAGTTTATAGAGTAAGACAGAATGAATAAAGAAAAAATTTGAACGAAGAAATCGATCGTTCGAATGATAAACAAGTATCTATCCATTCGTTCCCCAAAAATGGGACCAATCCTCCCATTGCGTATTGGTACTTATCGGGTATAGAATAGATCTGCTTCTCTTTGTTCTTACGAACAAAATTGTTCCGTTATTTTCACGTTATTTTCAATGGAATGGAATAAATATTAATCCTTTCTGATACGGAATCTACTGAAAAGGTTAGGTACATGGTTAGTATATATAGTCTTTTCCAATGCGATAAAATAAAGTGGCATAGTGTCTATTTTTCTTTGATAAAGAGGTATTTCCATGGGTTTACCTTGGTATCGTGTTCATACTGTCGTATTGAATGATCCCGGTCGATTGCTTTCTGTTCATATAATGCATACAGCTCTAGTTTCTGGTTGGGCTGGTTCGATGGCTTTATATGAATTAGCGGTTTTTGATCCCTCTGATCCCGTTCTTGATCCGATGTGGAGACAAGGTATGTTCGTTATACCCTTCATGACTCGTTTAGGAATAACCAATTCGTGGGGCGGTTGGAGTATTTCAGGAGGAACTATAACAAATCCGGGTATTTGGAGTTATGAAGGTGTGGCAGGGGCACACATAGTGTTTTCCGGTTTGTGCTTCTTGGCAGCTATCTGGCATTGGGTATATTGGGACCTAGAAATATTCTGTGATGAACGTACGGGAAAACCTTCTTTGGATTTGCCCAAGATCTTTGGAATTCATTTATTTCTCTCAGGGGTAGCTTGCTTTGGCTTTGGCGCATTTCATGTAACAGGTTTGTATGGTCCTGGAATATGGGTGTCCGATCCTTATGGACTAACTGGAAAAGTACAATCTGTAAATCCAGCGTGGGGCGCGGAAGGTTTTGATCCTTTTGTTCCGGGAGGAATAGCCTCTCATCATATTGCAGCGGGTACATTGGGCATATTAGCAGGCCTATTCCATCTTAGTGTTCGTCCGCCTCAACGTCTATACAAAGGATTACGTATGGGCAATATTGAAACTGTACTTTCCAGTAGTATCGCTGCTGTTTTTTTTGCAGCTTTTGTTGTTGCTGGAACTATGTGGTATGGTTCAGCAACTACCCCAATCGAATTATTTGGTCCTACTCGTTATCAGTGGGATCAGGGATACTTTCAGCAAGAAATATATCGAAGAGTTAGTGCCGGGCTAGCCGAAAATCTTAGTTTATCGGAAGCTTGGTCTAAAATTCCCGAAAAATTAGCTTTTTATGATTATATTGGTAATAATCCGGCAAAGGGGGGATTATTCAGAGCAGGCTCAATGGACAATGGGGATGGAATTGCTGTTGGATGGTTAGGACACCCCGTCTTTAGAGATAAAGAAGGGCGCGAGCTTTTTGTACGTCGTATGCCTACTTTTTTTGAAACATTTCCGGTAGTTTTGGTAGATGAAGACGGAATTGTGAGAGCTGATGTTCCTTTTAGAAGGGCAGAATCAAAGTATAGTGTTGAACAAGTAGGTGTTACTGTTGAGTTCTATGGTGGCGAACTTAATGGAGTAAGTTATTCTGATCCTGCTACTGTGAAAAAATATGCTAGACGTGCCCAATTAGGTGAAATTTTTGAATTAGATCGGGCTACTTTGAAATCCGATGGTGTTTTTCGTAGCAGTCCAAGGGGTTGGTTCACTTTTGGGCATGCTACGTTTGCTTTGCTCTTCTTTTTCGGACACATTTGGCATGGCGCTAGAACCTTGTTCAGAGATGTTTTTGCTGGTATTGATCCAGATTTGGATGCTCAAGTGGAATTTGGAGCATTCCAAAAACTTGGAGATCCAACTACAAGGAGACAAGTAGTCTGATACGACATTGTTGTGGTATCTTTCGCCTCTATTTTTTTTTATTTGACATTGGGTATCAGAGAAATCTTGACTTGAATCACCATCTTTTCTTTGACTTTTTTTCTTTCTTTATATGATATGATAAATGATCCCAAATGAATAGGTGTGGAAGCTATAATTGTAAACCACGATCGAATCCATGGAAGCATTGGTTTATACATTCCTTTTAGTCTCGACTTTAGGGATAATTTTTTTCGCTATCTTTTTTCGAGAACCACCTAAGGTTCCGACTAAAAAAATGAAATAACCTTTCGAAATAATTTAATTGAAGTAATGAGCCTCCCATATTGGGAGGCTCATTACTTCAACTAGTCCCCGTGTTCTTCGAATGGATCTCTTAGTTGTTGAGAGGGTTGCCCAAAAGCGGTATATAAGGCGTACCCAGTAAAGCTTACAAGTAAACCGGATATGGAGATGGCGACTAGGGTTGCTGTTTCCATTTTTAGATAATTTCAAGATCACAATGGATCTACGATAAGATCGTTTATTTACAACTACAACGGAATAGTATACAAAGTCAACAGATCTCAACCAATCATTAAATAGGATTTATGGCTACACAAACCGTTGAGGATAGTTCTAGATCTGGGCCAAGACGAACTACTGTAGGGGATTTATTGAAACCATTGAATTCGGAATATGGTAAAGTAGCTCCGGGATGGGGGACTACACCACTTATGGGGGTCGCAATGGCTCTATTTGCGATATTCCTATCTATTATTTTGGAAATTTATAATTCTTCCGTTTTACTGGATGGAATTTCAATGAGTTAGGTTTATAAGAACTATGAAGTCCTAGTCTTTCAATCAAAGAAAAAATTACTTTAGACTTGGATTTCTAGACCATTCTATTCTGGTAGTTCGACCGTGGAATTTATTTGTTTCGGTATTTCCGGAATATGAGTGTGTGACTTGTTATAATTGATCCTATTGATAATACATAGAATGGACCTGTTATCTCTATCAAGATGATTCTACCTCGTCGGATATTTATTCTAGTATCTGGAGCACGGAATATATAGAATAGATCAAGAAAAGAAATATTTGAACTATGATTCATACCTACTATTTATTCAGACCTCGCAACCGGACTCAAAAAAAATTCAAATAGGTATTTCCTAAATCAAACGAATTTTATTCCTTCAGATTTATTTTGACCGAAGGATAACTCTTTCTCTAGATTTTGTTGAGTCATTACATCCATTCATTCAATAAGTGATCATCAAAGGTTCTTACTCAGAGAACCTTTGAGTTTAGCTTGAGGCTAAATCATCGTGGTTCTAGTATGAATCTGAGGTTTCAATTGATTCATAGGGTCTCAACAAGAGAATTCCTATCAATAGTAAAACAAGAGTAAATCCGCAGTACGCAAAAAAAAAAAAACAATAAATCAAATAACAAATAAAAAATAGGGAAGAGAAGATTCAAGAGGCCTGTAACGATCAACATAAAGAAAGACAGATGAGCCAACTTGATATTTTTTGGCATTATCATCACAAAGAAGAGATTCCGGATTTTTGTTACTTCGTATCTTCGAGGCAAATCGAATCAAGTGGTTAATGAAGTTTTTCATTTTCTATTATATATCCGTTGAAATCAGTATTTGTGTGTTTCCGCTTGAGCCGTACGAGATGAAATTCTCATATACGGTTCTCAGAGGGGGAGTTCCATTGGGTTACCTATCTCAATAAAGTATATGATTGGTTTGAGGAACGTCTTGAGATTCAGGCGATTGCAGATGATATAACTAGTAAATATGTTCCTCCTCATGTCAACATATTTTATTGTTTAGGGGGGATCACACTTACTTGTTTTCTAGTACAAGTAGCTACGGGTTTTGCTATGACTTTTTACTATCGTCCAACCGTTACAGAGGCTTTTTCCTCTGTTCAATACATCATGACTGAGGCCAACTTT